ACATCAATTGCAACGATTCGATAGACGGCTCATTGGGATAGATATAGATGAACAATACCCCCCCTGGAACCGTATAGGAAGTTTTCTCCTCGTACGGCTCGAGAAAAAATGACTTAATTCGAAGTTTTGTCTATGTATCCAATTCTAATAAATTAAATAACAAACGGGCTTATAAAATCAATTAGACTACGATTCCAGTCTTTTTTCTTCCTGAAAAATGAAAAAGAAACCGCTCGTACTCATAACTCAAGTCGGATAACTCTCAAATAGCTCAAAGAAAAATCTTTAGTGAATTTCATTTATTGAGTAGTCTTTACTCCCTTTCGTTTATACCGGTTAAACGATTTCAAATTCTATTTGGATTCTTTAGTCGAATCCAGTTATTGAGACTATCGAAAGAATTAACAACTACAAAGGGTGTTTCCTTGTTTTTAAACCCTTTATTCCTGTTTTGAATCATTGGGTTTAGACATTACTTCGGTGTTTCTTAATCTTTTCAAAGTGGCAGCAACATACCCTTTATTTCTATTTATTTTATTTCTTTCTATCAAAGAATCCTATGGACGGTTGATTCTAGTATGATACACGTTGAATCGCAAAATTTGGATCAATTTCAACAAGTTTTGCTTTTGAATTGGAAACTTGCTCGAATTGGATCCTTTCGATTGTCCATATATTTACGAAGTTGTTCCAGTTGATTGGCATTAACCCTAGATCCCTGCCCCTGAGAAATGAATTAATACTTTCGGTTCGAGCTCCATCATGAACTATTTACAACCCGACAAAAAACGAAGGGTTCCAGTGTAACAGAACAAACAATGTCGAGCCAAGAGCACCTCATTTCTAGACAAATCGAAAATGGTGGATGTAAAAATCCACAACGGGTTGTGTCCTTCAAGTCGCACGTTGCTTTCTACCACATCGTTTCAAACGAAGTTTTACCATAACATTCCTCTAATTTGGAACCGGTATGGAATTGATTCAATTACGGAATCATGAATAGTCATCGGTTCAGCTGTCCATAGACATCGCAATCTACACTTTTTCTTCTATATATGAATATATAATACATGAAACAATATTTTTCTGAAAAAATCCTAGCAAGACAACATTTTTAACATATTTAACAGACTATATAGAATATATATAAACTAATAGAATATATATAAAATAGATAATAGAAAGAAAAAAGAAATCTATATCTATAATATATAGATATATATGGAAATAATATATAAACGAATAAGTTTTGGAATCTGCATCTTCAAGTGACTTAATAAGATAAATTAAACGATTTCCTACTTTTTCAAAGATTCCACGTATAGGGAATCATTAAAAATATTTCTATATTTCTAAATGAAATTAACTATAATTAAAATTAAATTAAACATCATTTTTGAATTTATTTTAGTTTGATTGGGTTGGGTTTGAAGAAAATTGGACAATAAGCACCGCCTTTGATCTTTATAGGCGGATCGGTCTTTCTTTTTGAAGTGACTCATCACTAATTTCAAATAAAGATTTGAAATAGATCAAAGAAACGAAGAAAGAAATAAGATAAGAAGAAAAAAATCCTTTTTTTTCATGAGATGTATAAAAAAATAATGTAAGTTAATATTTGCATTTTGATTCTTTTAATCAGATTACGAAAATCAAAATCGAACAAAAAATAGGTAAGATTTCTCCTATCTATTAGATAGACGGAACTGTTGTCACTATTTGTTGTTTGTTATAGATGTTTTATATCTACTATACTCTAGAATATGGGACTTGATCATTTGTTAATGAAATTCGAACAGACACAGATGTTTAAAGTAATATAGATTAACTGCTATCCACCCCCCCCACTTCCTTTTTAGATTATGTTATATTATGATAGGATTTATATGGGAATAATGGAGAAATGGATCCGTGCTGGGACGGAAGGATTCGAACCTCCGAATGGCGGGACCAAAACCCGTTGCCTTACCACTTGGCCACGCCCCATTTCAATTGCTAATTGACACTAAGAAACAATAATATTGTTATTGGTTGTTTGTCAACTCCAGCCCAAATAAATATCTAGAAAGATTCCATATCTATAGAATATAGATCTTCTAGATCTATAGAATAATAGAATAGACCGGTATTCGAATTTTGATACATATAGATACAGAATTCAACTGAATTTATTGATCATTACATAGAATTCAATTAAGATATTGTATGAAAGTATCGTTTCTTCTATTCTCCTTTGAGAATTGGAGGATTTTTGGTTGTATGTATTCAAAGAAAAAGAAGGATTTTTTGTCTACCTTATTTACATTTACTTTCTTTCTTTTTCCTTATATCAAAAATGCAACCAAAATGCAATTATCTCCAAGAACAAAATGTCTGTTATGCTTAATATCCTTAGTTTGATCTGTATTAATTCGCCCCTTTATTCGAGTAGTTTTTTCTTCGGCAAATTGCCCGAAGCCTATGCTTTTTTGAATCCAATCGTAGATGTTATGCCAGTCATACCTCTGCTTTTTTTTCTCTTAGCTTTTGTTTGGCAGGCTGCTGTAAGTTTTCGATAAGATCCTGAATAATAATATCCTAGAAAATACATGATTTCCTCGAGAAAAAATTATAACAATTGACAAAAACAAAATCAGATAAGTTTTAGAGTATGAACCCTCGATTCATACATTGAAATTCGTGAATAGTCGGCATAAATCAGGCTTACCCCCATTTCCTCGTTTTTGAGCCTTTTCCAGTCATCCAGTCAAAGACCCTAACCCTATTAGGGTCTACCACAATATCTAAATTTGGATATAAGCGCAAATTTCATTTTTGTTAATGAAAAACAAATGAATTTGTGACAATACATTTCTTGAAAAAACCTCATTTCTTGGTATCAAAATAGGATATGTGGTAAAAAAATGGAAGATCTATTCTCTTTTTTTCTAAAAAATCATCTTGGAGATTGTGTAATGCTTACTCTGAAACTCTTCGTTTATACCGTAGTGATATTTTTTGTTTCTCTCTTTATCTTTGGATTCCTATCTAATGATCCGGGGCGTAATCCTGGACGTGAAGAATAAAATACAAAAGGTTTCTTGATTCATTTTCAAATTTTCTTAGTATTTTCTCTATTCACACGTTTCACTAAGATTTTCAAAAATTGAAAAAAAAAAAGAACTAAAAATAATAAAATAGAATATTACTATATAAATAAAATATAAATAAATAAAGTAACCAACGGAAACGGAAAGAGAGGGATTCGAACCCTCGGTACGAATAACTCGTACAACGGATTAGCAATCCGACGCTTTAGTCCACTCAGCCATCTCTCCCAAATGAAAAAGAGAATTACTACATTACACATAATCTAAAGAGTTTTTCTTTCTCTCGTTTCTTTCTCTATTCTATTATTTCTATATAGAGATCCACAAATCAGGAATTTCCTTTATCTAAAAGATGGACTCGAACGCGCCAACACTCGAACAAAAAAAAGAAGCAAGACCTCTTTGTGTTGATTTTGTTCGAAAGGCCCTTCTTATTCTCACGACCCGGCATGGTTAGTACCTAGCCGGGCTCTTTTTTTTTTGTTCCAACAAATTATAATTATAGAGAAATAATGATTTATTTTTTTTTGAAAACAAAAAAGACTTTTTATTATTATATTCAATTCAATATAAAATATTCAAGCAACAACAAAAAGAAAAAATACTATTTCAATTATTTTCTTGTTAGATTTTACCCGAACTAAAAAAAACTATCGATTCTTCTACAATACTTTTTTGTGTTATGATTTTAATGTTTTTTTTGATCCGTATCTAACTTCTTCAGCGAAAACTTTAGTTATTTAATAATTTCAATTAAATAATTTTTTGGAGCCTCTTTTCCGAATCTCATTAAATTTGGATCTACTCGTGAAAAAGTTCAGCACGCTCCTTTTGACGATTCTTTGATAATCCTATCTTGATCATACTCAATTAACATGCTCGACAAAAGGTCCATTTGTATACAATAATCATATTGTAGCGGGTATAGTTTAGTGGTAAAAGTGCGACTCGTTCTATTAACCCTTATAGAGTTAAAGGGTCTTTCGGTTTTATTCATATTCCGATCAAAAACTTTATTTCTTAAGAGGATTCAATCCTTTACCTCTCAATGAGAAATTCGAGAAAAAATACGAATTCTCGTGATTTGTATCCATGAGTCACTTAATAAATTGAAAAATTGGATTATGAAATTGCGAAACATAATTTTTGAATTGGACCAAGACTTCCAATTGAATAAGTATGAGTAAAGGATCCATGGCTAAAGATAAAAAGAAACTTCTAATCGTAACTAAATCCTCCATTTTTTTCTAAAAAAATAAATTGGAGCAAAATAGCTATTCAGCGATGACTTTGGTTTACTAGAGACATCGGCGTATTGTTTTAGCTCGGTGGAAACAAAATCTTTTTCCTTAGGATCCTATGAAATAGAAATAGAGAACGAAGTAACTAGAAAGGTTGTCAGAATCACCTTCTCCTAGAAGGATCATCTAGAAAGCGATTCGTTTTGTCTGTATTCAAATAAAAAGCTGACGTAGGTGTTATGGGGATAATTTTGTTCGTTTTGTTCACCTCTTAGATCTAAGAATTTACTCACTTTCCATAAAGGAGCCGAATGAAACCAAAGTTTCATGTTCGGTTTTGAATTAGAGACGTTCAAAGAACTGAATCGACGTCGACTATAACCCCTAGCCTTCCAAGCTAACGATGCGGGTTCGATTCCCGCTACCCGCTTTTTCTTTTTTTTTTTCGAAATATTCTATTAGAATTCTATTCTAGAATATAGATAATACATTATGACTTGATATTTGATTATGATTAGTGAATCGTTGAATATACAATTCCAAAAATTCTCTCACATATAATCCGATTTTTATGTTTTCAACTCAAGAAAAATACGAAAAAACCGGAATGAACGGCGTCCATTGTCTAATGGATAGGACAGAGGTCTTCTAAACCTTTGGTATAGGTTCA